TAAAAGAGCTGCATAGCCCAATATCATCATGCTTACATGCATCATTAACCATTTAGATTGTAGGGCAGGTACTAATATTGTGGATTGATGTATTTCAGTTAAAAGACCCGAAGTAGCAAAGCCTTGGGTAAAAATAGAACTTGGCGCGGTTATTGCGATTAAACGATTTTTATCTTTTTTAAAATATGGAACCATATGAATAATTGAGAAACTCCATGAAAGGAAGATTAATGATTCATATAAATCACTTAATGGAAAATGTCGCGAATAAATCCACCGGGTGATTAATAATCCTGTTATACAGAAAAAAGTCACTATCATACCTTTTTCTGATGAATCTTCTAGTCCTATGATTTCATCCACTAATAAAGTTAATAAATAAATTGTAATTAAAATGGAAACAATAGAAAAGGATATATGAGTTAATATATGTTCGAAAGTCGAAAATATCATATTTTTATGTTTTTAAAGGAAAAAGGGGGAGAGTGCCCTTAATTACGGAATCTAAATGAGGAATTTAATGACTTATTAGGGCGTCTTGTATCTCTTTTAGAGGATCCCCTGCCGCTACTCGGACTCGAACCGAGATGCTCTAGCACTGCTTCCTAAGAGCAGCGTGTCTACCGATTTCACCATAGCGGCTTGTTCGAAATCATAATAACCTATTCATATTCAATCGTCGAGATTGAAGTAGTAAATTCCTGTTTAGAAAAAGAGTCAAATTCATTAGTACAAACTCGTTTAAATAGGGTTCAATAATAGTCCTTGTCCTTATTGGTGTCAGTTATATTTAACTTAATGATAAAATTTCGTGTAGTTTATCTTCCGTTGGAATATAAATATTGTAACTAGATAGTTCTATCCCTAGATAGTTTACCCTCTATCTAGGGATAGAACAAAAAATAAAACGTCTTTTCTCACTCATTTTCTATTTCTATTTTTTTAACAGAGCAAAATTAGAAAAAGGGTACTTTTTCTAATTTAGGAATTCTTATTTACATACCGTAATATTTCCTATTGATTAGTTCAAAAGATTAGACAAGATTAGACTATGAATTATATATAACAAAAAATTAACTCATTTTTTAATAAGTTCCGATTCGTATTATTGCAACGTTTGATTATTTTTTTGTGCTAACAAAAAAACTTTTTGAATTTCCGGTCGAAAGAGATTTCGATAACGAAAAAGCTTTTAACGCTGCCCAATATCCCTTCTTTTTCCAACAATTTTTACGAATACGCTTTTTTGACATAGAAGTACGTTTTTTTGGAACTGCCATTCAAAATTAAGAGATTGCTCATTGCTATAGTTGGATGTGAAAGACATCTATCTATTTTTTCTATTTTTTTTGAATATAATTCTTATTTACTGTTCATTATCTATATCTATCTATTTATTTTCTATCTCATAAAAAAACTATGGATATGCATATGTAAAAATCACATAAATATAGTATCATTTCCCTTTTTTATTTATATTCCATACAATAGACTAGACTATCGGGACGAAAAAAGAATTCATACTAATTAGTGCTTTTATATCCTCCTATTCAAATGTATATAGCTATAGTATCCAATGTAACATAGAAATCGAATTGGTTGCACAGTTGATAAAAGAAACAATAAAAAAAGGATTCTTTGGCTTATTTTCGGCGTTCTATATTTGTAATAATTTTTAATAAAATGTATTGAAAAGTTTTAGAATAAAAAAAACTTTCATCTTTGTTTCTTTTCTATTAATGGGTCAAGCTCAAAGAGAGAATACACCTAATTTTTTCTTTTAAAATTTGAATGAAATTAGGAGTCAATCTATTAAAAGATACTGTCATTAATACAAAAAAGGAAAAAGGTATTTTAGTAATTCCTTCTTTTAATTGATGGATATCATAGCCTTTCCTATAAACATATATATATATTTTAGTGAAATAGAATGGAAGATAATAAATGAGTTCTACAATTCTAGGATTAACCCGTTAATGATTCCAAATAAACTCATTAATTTAATGGGTCTTTTTTTTGCAATTTTTTATCCTTTCTCTATAGATATCCAATTTCATAAAAAGAATAGAAATTTTAATTTTCTATATCCGCCTAAATATCTTACTTAATAAGTAAGTCTTAATTTTTGATTAGTGATTAGTAACCGCGATATCAAAATCAAAAGAATTCTTTTTTGGCTAATTATAACTTCTTGATTTGAATATTTGAAGGATTTGTTAAAGAATCACAATAATTAAGAATATAAAATTTAGGTCTTGCATATCTTTATTTTTTCATGGACTTCGTTCGGAAGAGATAAAATCTGGTGAATCAGAAACAATTAATATTAATTAAGAATAAAAAGGTTTTTTTTATGGAGCATATATATCCATATGCATGGATCATACCTTTCGTTCCACTTCCAGTTCCTGTCTTAATAGGAGTGGGGCTTCTCCTTTTTCCGACGGCAACCAAAAAACTTCGTCGTATGTGGGCTTTTCCTAGTGTTTTATTATTAAGTATAGTGATGATTTTTTCGGCTGATCTGTCTATCCAGCAAATAAATAGTAATTCCATATATCAATATGTATGGTCTTGGACTATCAATAATGATTTTTCTTTAGAGTTCGGCCACTTGATCGACCCACTTACTTCTATTATGTTAATATTAATAACTACTGTTGGAATTATGGTTCTTATTTATAGTGATAATTATTTATCTCATGATCAAGGATATTTAAGATTTTTTGCTTATATGAGTTTTTTCAATACTTCCATGTTGGGATTAGTTACTAGTTCTAATTTGATACAAATTTATATTTTTTGGGAATTAGTAGGAATGTGTTCATATCTATTAATAGGTTTTTGGTTCACACGACCTATTGCAGCAAATGCTTGTCAAAAAGCTTTTGTAACTAATCGTATAGGGGATTTTGGTTTATTCTTAGGAATCTTAGGTCTTTATTGGATAACAGGCAGTTTTGAATTTAGGGATTTGTTCCAAATATTCAATAACTTGAGTTCTAATAATGAGTTAAATTTTTTATTTGTTACTTTGTGTGCTTTTCTGTTATTTTCCGGCGCAGTTGCTAAATCCGCGCAATTTCCCCTTCATGTATGGTTACCCGATGCCATGGAGGGGCCTACCCCTATTTCGGCTCTTATACATGCTGCTACCATGGTAGCAGCGGGGATTTTTCTTGTCGCTCGACTTCTTCCGCTTTTCAGAGTCATACCTTATCTAATGAATCTAATATCTTTGATAAGTATAATAACAGTACTATTAGGAGCTACTTTAGCTCTTGCTCAAAAAGATATTAAGAGAAGTTTAGCCTATTCTACAATGTCTCAATTGGGTTATATGATGTTAGCTTTGGGTATGGGGTCATATCGAGTGGCTTTATTTCATTTGATTACTCATGCTTATTCGAAAGCATTATTGTTTTTAGGATCCGGATCCATTATTCATTCAATGGAAGCTATTGTTGGATATTCTCCAGATAAAAGTCAGAATATGGTTCTTATGGGCGGTTTAACAAAACATGTACCAATTACAAAAACAGCTTTTTTATTAGGTACACTTTCTCTTTGCGGTATTCCACCACTTGCTTGTTTTTGGTCCAAAGATGAAATTCTTAATGATACTTGGTTATATTCGCCGATTTTCGCAATAATAGTTTGGTCCACAGCCGGGTTAACTGCATTTTATATGTTTCGGATTTATTTACTTACTTTTGAGGGACATTTAAACGTTCATTTTCAAAATTACAGCGGAAAAAAAGGGAGCTCGTTCTATTCAATATCTCTATGGGGTAAAAAAGGACCAAAAACAAGAAAAAAAAAATGGAGTTTAGTAACTTTATTAACAATGAATAATAATGGGAGGAATTCTTTTTTTTCGAAAAAAACATATCAAATTGATAGTAATCTAAAAAAGATGACCCAGCCCTTTATTACTCATTTTGAAACTTGGAATAATAAATATTTTTCATATCCCCATGAATCGGATAATACTATGCTATTCTCTCTGCTTGTATTGGTCCTATTTACTTTGTTCGTTGGAGCCATAGGAATTCCTTTCAATCAAGAATTGGATATATTATCAAAATGGTTAACCCCATCTATAAACCTTTTACATAACAATTTGATGAATTCTGTGGATTGGTATGAATTTGTGACAAATGCAATTTTTTCAGTCAGTATAGCGTATTTGGGAATACTTATAGCGTCTTTCTTATATAAGCCTGCTTATTCATCTTTACAAAATTTGAACTTAATTAATGCATTTGTTAAAAAAGGTCCTAAGAATTTTTTTTTGGAAAAAATCCTATATGGGATATATGGTTGGTCCTATAATCGTGGTTACATAGATGCTTTTTATGCAACATCTTTCATTAAGAGTATACGAGGATTAGCGGAATTAATTCATTTTTTTGATAGACGAGTAATTGATGGAATTACGAATGGTGTTGGTATTATGAGTTTCCTTGTAGGAGAGGGCATAAAATATGTAGGGGGGGGGCGCATCTCTTCTTATCTATTTTTATATTTGTCTTATGTATCCATATTTTTATTATTATATTATAATTATATATGAACGTTTTGTTCATTGGTATAAACCCATTGATTATAAAGTTCATAAGAGGAAGAGTTTTCCGTTGTGTACAAAGAAAGATGTCTTTGCATTTTTTCCCTAAAAATTGACAAACTAGGTGGGTACGTAAAAGATATTCTTTGTTTTCCATCACTTCGACATGCGTCAAAAAAATATTGTGACATTTCATTTCTTACAGCATTTTCAAATCGATCATTTTTTATATGCCGCAATGGACGAGTCCATCGTTTATAGTCGAAAAGACGGGTCACAAGAGGTTTTTCAAACCAGAAGAAAGGATCTTCTTTTTCTTTGTTTTTAAATATTTCTAACTTCGAATTTTCTTGATTCCCATCCAGATCAAAAGTTTCATAAACTGGGCTATTTTTATAGCATGTCTCTTTAAGGTGAAAGTGGAATTCATCCT